CTTCAACTTACCCTATGCAAAACAAAAATTGAAGATTTAGTTACGATTGGAAATAGACTTTTCTATCTTTATCCATGGATCCCTTACTTATACTTATTCAATTGGAAAGATTGATCCAACTCCAAATTCACAAAAATTATGTTTCGTAATTTCATAATCCAAATTTGAAATTTCTAATCGACCCTTGGATACAAATCACGAGAATGGATATTCTTCCTCGAATCTTTCATTTAGAGGTAAAGGATTCAAATGAAATCCTTTTAAGAAATAAAGTTTTTGATCAGAATATGAATGAAACTGAAGAACCCCTTAACTATTAAGAGGATTAATAGAACGAGTCGCACTTTTACCACTAAACTATACCCGCTACAATACGATTATTGTATAGAAATGGGACTTTTGTCGAACAAGGGAATCGGACGTAATCAATATAGGAAAGAAATAAAAAAAAATCATGAAATGCAAATTAGAGCTTAGAGTGAGGACTTATTTTGTTTCAAAATTCAAAATAAAAAACGAAATTGAATAACTAAATAAAATAACAAATTTGGTTCTTGAAGGAGTTTTGACAGATACGGCTCGACAAAACAATTTAAGTCATAACATAAAATGCATTGTGCAAAAAAAAATACATCGTTCTGTTTTTCCCTTTTTTCGAGTATCCAGTAAAAGGAAATTAAATAAAAAAAAAAAGAAGAAGAAACAAAAGAATAATAAAGAATAAGAAATGACACTTTGATTCCATCTAAATCATTTTTTCTATGATTTGGCGGTATGGTTCATTGGAACAAAAAAAGGCCCGGCTGGGTACTGACCAGACCAGGCCGTGAAAATAAAAAAAACGGCCTTTTGTAATTTTGTAAAGAGATATTCTTTATTTTTTTCTATTTTGATTCGAGATATCTCTTTCGAGGCCATTCTTTATTTTAATTTTTCATTTTATAGAAATAAAAAATGGAATTGCTGATAAAAGTTGTATCCATCTGTATAATCCAATACAAAATACAATAAAAAAGAAAAAAGGATATAAGCTATATAATAAAGTTAAAGTAAAGAAGGGCCTTTTTTCAAGCATTATCTTTTGTGTAATGTAACATAGTAATTATTATTATTTTTTTTTTTTCAATTAGGAGAGATGGCTGAGTGGATTAAAGCGTCGGATTGCTAATCCGTTGTACGAGCTATTCGTACCGAGGGTTCGAATCCCTCTCTTTCCGTTTCCGTCGCTGACTGGGTATCTTTCAAATTCGAATTTAGCGAACCCTTTTGCTTTCTTTTTATTTGACTGGTTAAAGATGTAGAATAGATAAAATCAAATCCTAAAAACATTTCTAAGAATAAAGTAAAGAAAAATTTCTTATTTTTTAGTCTTCACGTCCAGGATTACGCCCTGGATCATTAGATAGGAACCCGAAGATGAAGAGAGAAACAAAGAATATAACTACGGTGTAAACAAAGAGTTTGAGAGTAAGCATTACACAATCTCCAAAATTTTTTGGGGGGGGAAAAAGAGAATAGATTCTCTATTTTTATACTACATATCCTATTTTGACACCAAGAAATGAAACGGTTTTTCAAATTGATAGAAATACAAAAGGGTTTTTATTTTTCGAAATTAACACAATATCGAAGTCGAATTGTGGCGGACTCTAATAGGGTCTTTCAGTGAAAAAAAAAAAAGGGTCAGAATCGTGAAATGGGGAAATCTAAATTTATCGTGTCTGCCAAAGAATTTTACTGTTTTACTTGAGGGTTCATTCAAATTGGAAGACTCATCCGGTCTTATCAATTGTTAGAATTTTTTTTTCTCGAGCTTGAATAAATCATGAATTTTTCTCGGACACTATTAAAGATCTTATCGAAAACTTACAGCAGCTTGCCAAACAAAGGCTAAGAGAAAAAAGAGAAGAGGTATTACTGGCATAACATCTACAATTGGATTCAAAAAAGCGTACGCCTCGGGTAATTTGCCGAATAAAAAACTACTCGAATAAAGGGCAGAATTAAGAAAGATATAGATCAAACTAAAGGTATTAAGCATAACAAACATTTTGTTCTTGGAGATAATTGTATTTTGATTGAGTTAAAAATATGTTATTGATATAAGCTAAAAATGACGAAAAGAAAGTAAGGTAGACAAAAAAAAATACTTCTTTGAACCGAACCAATCAAAACAAAAATCCTTCAATTCTCACAAGAGAATAGAAGAAATCATACTTTCATACAATATCTTAATTGAATTCTATGTAATGATCAATAAATGGAGTTTAATTCTGCATCTACTTGTGTCAAAATCTTAAAAAAAAAGAATCTAATTTATTCCATAGAGATTTGGCCGGGAATTGACGAACAACCAATATTAGTGTTTATTAGTATCGAATAGAAAAGAAATTCAAATGGGGCGTGGCCAAGCGGTAAGGCAACGGGTTTTGGTCCCGCTATTCGGAGGTTCGAATCCTTCCGTCCCAGAGCGACCTCTTATATATATCCGAATATCAGACTCAAAATTACTTTTTTGAGCAACCTCTCTTTCAGAGTATAATTTTTTTAAGAGTCTAATTTTTGATAAAATTGACTTCTTGTTTCGAATTTTCAAAACGCTTCTCTGAATAAGATGTTTTTTCATAAATTGAATCGAGTTCAAATAATACGAAAATAAAACGGAATCCATTATCCATTTGTGATCCAAGTAAGATGGCAACATAGATCACAAGAGTTTGAATTCAAAAAAAGTCGGATGGGCCCTCCCCCTCCCTTTCACTTTGATATGTAAGTGAGTGGCTTAAAAAATCCTTACATACCCTACCTCCGTGAATTTGCAAGTATACATTCTAAATCGAAATGCAAAAACCTCTATCTTTCTTATATTTTTTTTTAATAAGACAGCCCCAATTTTTTATTTCATTTCTTGAAATCTAAACAAGAGGGTATTCGTGGTACTGTTTGAATTCAATCAATGGAATTAAGTTTCTAAGACCGGTTTAGGGTAAAAGAACAATTATAGTAAAGAATGACGTAATCTGGACCCTTTTGGCTTTTTATCTATACAAAAGAGTCTAGCATCCCGTATCAAATAGGATCCTATTTTTATTTATGATTAATCATCCCCCAGAATGAATTGGGAGTGGGGTCCATACGAGTTAGTGAGCGATGTAAGATCTCATAATCAATCGAGTTTTCTATGGATGAATTTTCTTTGAGCTGGAGGTATTTGATGTTTGGCTCTAATTAATAATTGGAAATGTATTTAATCATAATTAATAATTGAGACGGGGTCCGTTCATATATCTTCATCCTCTTATTTACTTTTTACTTTATTTTCTTTTTATTTTTATTCGTGTTCTTTTTTGTTTTATTTAGAAATAAAAAGAAATATTACATTCATGCAATAAAATTAAAATAGAGGGTGAAATTAAATTCTTACTGAGGCTTCTTCCTCATAAATTAACTAACTATTCCTTTCATATCGAAGGAAAAAGGACTGGGTATTGACCGAAGCAATGACTATTCATGATTCCATAATTGAATCAATTACATACCGGTTCAAAACTAGAAAAATGTTATGGTAAAACTTCGTTTGAAACGATGTGGTAGAAAGCAACGTGCGACTTGAAGGACACGATCCGCTGTGGATTTTTTTTTCATCCGCCATTTTAGATTGTAGATTATCTAGAAATGAATGGGCTCTTGGCTCGACATACTTTGTTCTGTTCTACTAGAATTCTCATTTTTTGTTGGGGTGTAGTGTAAATAGGACATGATGGAGCTTGAGTAGAAAGTATTTGTTCATTTCGCAGGGGCAAGGATCTAGGGTTAATACCAATCAATAAGTTGTAACAAACTTCGTAAGTATATTTTCGATATATAAATTGAAAGAATCCGATTCGAGCGATTTTGAAATCAAAAATTTGTTGGAATTGGTAAAACTCTTTCGATGAAAAGTGTATCATGCAGGAATCAATTGTTCGTATGATTCTTTGATAGAAAAAAATCGCAAAAAGGGGTGTGTTGCCGCCATTTTTGAAAACGAAAGATCACCGAAGTAATGTCTAAACCCAATGATTCAAGGCAAAGATAAAAAGGATCCTGGAACAAGGAAATACCGTTTTCAATTGTCTCAACAATTAGATCAGAATGGGAATTAAGAATCAAAAAATAGATTCGAAACGAGACAAACAAAAAAGGGGTTAGAGACCACTCAAAAAAAGAAATCCCTAAAGATTTTCTTTTGGGCTATTTAAAAGTTATCCAACTTGAGTTATGAGAGTACGAATGCTTTTTTTTTTTCGAAAAAGAAGGACTTAAATCACACGATTTCGAATCATTTTTTCTCGAGCCGTACGAGGAGAAAACTTCTTATACGTTTCTAGGGGGGGTATTGTTCATCTACATCTATCCCAATGAGCTGTTTATCGAATCGTTGCAATCGATGCTCGATCCCGAAGAGAGGGAAGAGATCTTCGGAAAGTGGGTTTTTATGATCCGATAAATAATCAAACCCATTTAAATCTTCCTGCTATTTTAGATTTCCTTGACAAGGGCGCCCAACCTACAGGAACGGTTCATGATATTTCAAAGAAGGCTGGGATTTTTAAGGAACTTCATCTTAATTAAACGAAATTGCACCGAGGATATAGAATAAAAAAAGAGGGTGTGGATGACTCCTATATAGTTTTGTATAACTTTTTCTTTACTACTCCCCCCTTTTTTGTTCTATTCATACCTATTTTTTATTCCTATTTAATATCGCTCCCATAAAGTATCATGTTCTGGAAGTATAAGGACAAAAAAAAATAAGCAGAAGAACAAAAATCAATTTTATTGCTAGAATTTTATTGATATAAGATGCATATAAAAAAGATCAAATGAATACAACGAACTAATTGGGTCGAGAAATCGAAAATTTACATTACTCGCAATCGAAACTGGGCGTTTTATAGTTTGTCGTTGTAAATCTATTAACAAATCACAAAACAAGGGATTCAACTTGTTTATTTTACTTATATTGATTGATTGAATCCATGTCAACCCGAGATTTCTTTTTTTTTATTCTTTCAGCTATAGCTATGTATCCATTTGTATTTATGTATAGTAAATATGTAGTGCAAATCTAACGCAAGTTCTTTCTTTTTCTTTTCGATTTTTTTTTCAAAAGCATTTCTAAATTATTTCTTTTCTATATTATTTATTTATTTCATTTTAGAATTTTTTTTTTATTTTTAATTAAATGAATAAATTCATTCTTTTTGTTTTCGCCGTTTTATTTTTTTAGATTCTTTTCTTAACATTAATATTCAACATTCACCGTCATATTGACAACAGCGTATCGAACAACTATAATTCGATCGTGGATAAGGATAAACAGATCCATTTATCTCCGTACCTATTTATCTCCGTAACAGAGGTTTGATTTTTTTCTTTACTTCATTCAAAATTAAAGTAATGGGTTCGCTGGATTCACTGTTATACAAGAAGTCTTTTTTTTATGTTCCCAATCGATTCTAAATTTTGTTAGTCGATTTCTTGCTAATTTAATATTTTGATTCCGTTGTGCAATTTCATTTCTTTTCTTTTATTTCTTTTTTATTCCGATTGTATCCACCCATTCGAATTATTCGGGTTGCTAACTCAACGGTAGAGTACTCGGCTTTTAAGTGCGGCTAGCATCTTTTACACATTTATATGAAACAAAGGATTCGTCCATACCATCGGGAGAGTTTGTAAGACCACGACTGATCCTGAAAGGAATGAATGGAAAAACCAGCATGTCGTATCAATGGAAAATTTTGAGAATATTTTATTCTGATTCAATGGCTTCAAAATAGGGTTTGAATTGTTGGCGCAGAACAAAAAATTGAATTCAAAGTTGGGTCGAGTGAATAAATGGATAGAGCCTTATGGTTCCAATTCTCGGGAAATAAAAAGGAACGAGCTTCTCTTCTGAATTGAATTTGAATAATTCCCCGATCTAATTAAACGTTAAAAAGATATTAGTTCCTAATGCGGGGAAGGGGTTTTCCGTGAGTCGATTGGCGATTTTTTTAATGAGTCCTAACTATGAGTTTGTCCCTATTACGGGTTGGAGATGAATGTGTAGAAGAAGCAGTATATTGATAAAGATATTTTGTTTTCCAAAATCAAAAGAGCGGTTGGATTGCAAAAATAAAGGATTTCTAACCACCTATTTATACTATAACAAACATAAACCAATTCAAAAATGAGAAAATCGAGAATCCGATAATGGGTTTACCCGTTTCCAAGGTATCCATTTTTTTTTACTACAATACTTTGTTTTGACTGTATCGCACTATGTATCATTTGATAACCCAATGGATCGTTTGATAATCCAATAAATACCTTCCCTTTTGTTGCAATCTAATTTCAAATGAAAGAATATCAAATCCATTTAGAACTAGATAGATCTCAGCAACACAACTTCCTATACCCACTTCTTTTTCGAGAGTATATTTATGCACTTGCTCATGATCACGGTTTAAATAGATCGACGATTCCGTTGGAAAATGGGGGTTATGACAATAAATCTAGTTCACTCAGTGTGAAACGTTTAATTAGTCGGACGTATCAACGGATTCATTTGAGTATTTATGCTAAGGATTCTAATCCAAATCAATTTATTGGACACAACAATAAATTTTATTCGCAAATGATATCGGAGGGATTTTCAGTCATTGTGGAAATTCCATTTTCCCTACGATTAGTAGCTTTCTTAGAAGAAAAAGAAATGGCGAAATCTCATAATTTCCAATCAATTCATTCAATATTTCCTTTTTTCGAGAACAATTTCTCACATTTACACTATGTCTTAGATGTACTAATACCCTACCCCATTCGCCCGGAAATCTCGGTTCGAACCTTTCGCTATTGGGTAAAAGATGCCTCTTCTTTACATTTATTGCGATTCTTTCTTCATGAGTATTTTAATTTGAATAGTCTTATTACTCCAAAGAAATCTAATTCCATTTTTTCAACAAGTAATCCAAGATTTTTCTTGTTCCTATATAATTCTCATGTATATGAATATGAATCCATCTTCTTTTTTCTCCGTAACCAATCTTCTCATTTACGATCAACATCTTCAGGACTCCTTTTTGAGCGAATTTCTTTTTATGGAAAAGTAGAAGATCTTGTCCAAGTCTTTGTTAATGATTTTCAGGACAACTTATGGTTGTTCAAGCATCCTATCATGCATTATGTTAGATATCAAGGAAAATCCGTTCTGGCTTCAAAAGATATGCCTGTTCTGATGAATAAATGGAAATATTACCTTGTCAATTTATGGCAATGGCATTTTCACGTGTGGTCTCAACCCGGAAGGATTCATATAAACCACTTATACAAAGATTATATCGACTTTCTGGGCTATCTTTCCAGGGGGCGACTAAATACTTTGGTGGTGCGGAGTCAAATGCTAGAAAATGCATTTCTAATCGATAATGCTATGAAGCAGTTCGAGACAACCGTTCCAATTATTCCTCTGAT